TTCTTGTCATTTTTTTGAGGGGACGGCAAAATTGAATATGCTGGGGCATTGTACATATGCATTTTAGTTAGTAATTCCTAATTATAAATTCATTTCAAGCAAAAACAAATGATCTTGAACTAAGATATCGGATTATCTATGATCTATGTATTAGAATATCGAACTAGGATCATATATGTATTACAATATAAAATACAAATAAAGAATTAAAATAAATAAGAAAAAAATAGAAAATAAAAGAAGAAGGAGGATTTTAAATGCGAGATATAAAAACATATCTCTCAACGGCACCTGTGCTAACCACTCTATGGTTTGGGTCTTTAGCAGGTCTATTGATAGAAATTAATCGTTTATTTCCAGATGCCTTGTCATTCCCCTTTTTTTCATCCTAATTGAATTCTTGTATTGATCTGTGAAAAAATGAAGAAGATTTGAGATACAATTCTACGTAACATGATTCCAATTTTGTTCCTTTTTTCTTTCCTATCCTAAAAAGAGAGAGAGAGAGTGTATCGAACTTCAGTTAAAATACAGTGAATCTACGATATAATTTTTGGTAAAAGAAATGGAAATGTGGATCCAGTCTAGGGCCGATTCTACGAAATTATAAAATAGAAAGAAGAAAATACTGAGATTAGGATAGGAATAATTCCTAGTTAGAAAAAATCGTATTAATTAATTATTACAATATTCATTGCGATATTCTTAATATTCTTCTATTAATGAATATGAATCTTTTTCTTTGGTTTGGATCAAAAATAAAAGAAAGAGAGTTCTAAAATGAAGTCGATCAAAAATGAAAAGGAGGTTCATGACCAAGGGTAGAGATATTAGAATTATAGTGATTTTGGAATGTACCTGTTGTGTTCGAAAGGGTGTCAATAAAGAATTGCCGGGCATTTCTAGATATATTACTCAAAAGAATCGACACAATACACCCAATCGACTAGAATTGAGAAAATTCTGTCGCTATTGTCAAAAGTATACTATTCATGGGGAAATAAAGAAATAGATGGAACGGAATGCGTGTTTTATTTTTCCGAGTAGCGGGAAGCTTTACATCTTAACATATATAATACAAAACAAATCCTATCTTGTTCGAATCTAAAATGAATAAGAAAAAATAGGATTATATTTTATTTTATCTAGAAGGAATAAACAAACAAGGAATAAGCAAACCATGGATAAATCCAAACAACCTTTTCGTAAATCCAAGCGATCTTTTCGTAGACGTTTACCCCCAATTGGATCGGGGGATCAAATCGATTATAGAAACATGAGTTTAATTAGTCGATTTCTTAGTGAACAAGGAAAAATCTTATCTAGACGAACGAATAGGTTGACCTTGAAACAACAACGATTGATTACTATTGCTATAAAACAAGCTCGTATTTTATCTTTGTTACCTTTTCGTAATAATGAGAAACAATTGGAGAGAGTGGAGTCGATCCCTAGAACTACAGGTCCTAGGACCAAAAATAAATAAATAGACTCTTCAAAACTCCAATCAGAACTCAAGCTCATATTAATGTTTTGCTCGAAAAAACTAAAATCCAGATTGGATTCTTATATTATAAAAAAGTAAAAATAGGGAATAAATCTTTTTTTCTTGAAAGATGTTCGTTTATTCTTACTACTCAAATATGAATCTATTTTTCTTTTATCTTCCCGGAGTCCATTCTCCGGGAAATCCTGTTTCAATCATTCTTGTTTCCTGTATAATAGATTCTATTAAGATTCTTTTATTTGATTTGTATTTTTCTGATTAAAAATTTTATTTGAAATAATATCAAAAAAATTCTTATTTGATAGGGCTATTTGCACAAGTATTTTACGATTCAGAAGCAATTGTCTCTTGTACAGATTGTGGATGAATAGGCTATAACTATAGAATAGCCTATCCTCACGAGTTACCGCATTTATCCGAGTGATCCACAAACGACGAAAATCTCTCTTTTTTCTGCTCCTATCTCGATGAGAGGAAACCAAAGCTCTCATTCTTTGTTGAGTAGTAGTTCGAGTAAGTCTTGAATGAGCCCCTTTAAAGGTTGATGCAAATAAACGAATCTTTTTTCGACGTCTCCGAGCTGTATATCCTCGTTTAACTCTGGTCATTGAATCAAATGAAACTTTCTTGAATAACTAATTGATTTCTCTTCTTTCAGTCATCCTTTTCCTCCGGTCGATTAATAACAAAACGGATTATTCCAATATATAAAATATAAATTCCAATGGTTTCTGCTACTATGACCTTCCCGACCACGATTTTTTATTTCTTCGAGGTATCTCGCTACTACTAAAGAAAAAAGAATAGTGGGTTCCCTCGTTTCTATGGCAACTTTTGAAACGGTGAGGTCCTCTCTATACACCGGAGCCCCTTTTTTCATTTCATCAAATTTTATTGTGAACTTGTATAGTTCACATTCTTTGGCTCTACATATCTATTTTTAAATTCAAATTATAAAGTAGTAGTCCTTTTCACAAAGAAACTATCCATACAGTGACGGTATTTAATTCTGAAAGTTGGCTAGGTAGCTGACCCTGTTAGTCCGTTTTTTCAAGAAAAGGAATAGGAGCAGAATCTTTTTCCTCCGCTTAATGGATAACTCTTTGTTACCAATGGAGAATCCCTTCTCATCTCAAACGGAATGATTGGATTTGCACCAATAGAAACCATAAATTCATAAGTAAATGATAGATCTTCATTTTTAGATACTAGTCAATTAAATGACCGTCTTCAACTAAAAAATTTTCTCATTTCTTCAAACTCATGATCTGAACTGAACGAGTCGCACATACACCCTAGTACATGTTCCTCGACGCTGAGGACATCCTCGAAGAGCGGGAGATTTCGTGACATTTCTTATTGGCTGTCTTGCGTTTCTAATAAGTTGTTTAATGGTTGGCATAGCGTGTCTATAGAGTCTCATTCTAGATAGAATAGAGCGGGTTGGTTTAGATCGATCTTAACCTGATAGTTGATGATTATGAATGATTTCTATTCACACAGAAAATTTGGATTTTTAAAAGTAATTCATATATTTATATGGAACCCCCAGTATTTTCATTTTCGACCGCTACGAGATCAACGATACCATGAGCTTGGGCTTCTGTTGCTGACATAAAAACATCCCTTTCCATATCTTCGGATATAACCCATAAAGGTTTGCCCGTTCTTTGTACATAAACTTTTGTGAGAGTTTCGCGAAGTTTCAATAGTTCTTCTGCTTCCAGGATAAAATCCCCTGCTTGTGCCTCGTAAAAATAACTAGCAGGTTGGTGAATCATAACCCTGATGATATTGATATAACATCATGAACGGTTCTTCTATCTATATATTGCATGATTGTGTTAAAGTAAGGGGAAGGTAAAATTCAAATAACAATAAAAAATAGAATTAAACAACCGTACGGGCATTTTTTGTACATTGCATACGGCTCTGCAATGGAATTTATTTTTTTGTTAGAAAAAATTCTATCGAAAAGAATAAATAGAACCTATCCGATCCAAATAATAATCCATTTACCACCCTTCCTTTTGTAGTAGTTAAAAAGATACTATGATAGTTCTGTTGCTTTATATATTCATCTCGTCTGTGGTTTAGCAATCCCAAAGTTTCTTTTTGATATGATCCAAGAAGAAGAATTTTATTTTTTTTTTCATTTTTTTAACTCTTTTTCTCATAACATAAAAATAAGAAAGAGACTTCTGGTGTGGAAGAATAATGGTTTGTGACGCTAAAATTGACTCTTGCTTGACACATAAAATCAAATTAGGAATAACCCTGCTTTCATACTACTATCTCGATACAAAATATAATGTTCTAAAAAAACAATAAAGGTTTGTTCATATCGAACTCGAAGTGCCATGCTATTATTACTTATTCTTTATTTGATTCATATTCGATACAGCGAAGGCATAGTATTCTTTTTTTCTCAAATAAAAAGACTCATTGGCGCCAAGCGTGAGGGAATGCTAGACGTTTGGTAATTTCTCCTCCGACCAGAATGAAAGATCCCATTGAAGCGGCTAATCCCATACATATTGTATGTACATCCGGTGACACAAATTGCATAGCATCATAAATGGCTATTCCTGGTATTACCCATCCGCCTGGAGAATTTATAAACAAATAAAGATCCTTAGTATCATCTTCTATGCTGAGATATACCATGAGACTGACAAGTTGATTCGAGATCTCGCAACCAACCTGTTGGCCTAAAAAAAGTAATCTTTCTCGATAAAGTCGGTTGATTAGGGCAAAATTGTATCCCTGAGGAACCGTACGTGCACCTTTGGATGCATACGGTTCAAAATAATTGCAAAAAAAAAATCAATGTGTTGATTCCAATCCTATTTCTTTCTTTTTTTCACATGAGTTTTGTTCTCTTTCCCCTTCCCTTTATTCTATAATGTAAAAAAGAAAAAAGAATTTTATGAACTTATTGAACTAACTTCTCATTGATGTATTGTTTCATCAAAATTCAAATTACGATGTAATTTTCTTGTTCCTGAATGGGCCTTTAAATTCTTTTAGGTTCTTGTTCTACTCCGGGGGAAGATTTGCCCAAATATCATTTGCGCATATAGGTCAAATGATTCCAGTACCACTTCTTTGTTTTTTAATTGTTTCATACCTTTCCTCTTAATATTTACAATTTGGTATTCTCTGAACGGAGCCTGGATACTTTATTTTATCAGTCCAAGTAAACCATCAATTATTTTAATTGATAATATCGATCCCCAATAGGAATTATTGTGCTTCACGCTCCGAATTATTGATGGTTCAATCAATACAAAATATATATTTATTAGATTGGGCGAAACAAAGAATACTCGATTGGGGGAGATAACGGGGGAATACCATATGACCAATATGTCTGACAAGTCGCACTATACGTCAATCCAAACTGCATCTTCCTCTCCAGGAATCCGAAAAGGTACTCTTGGAACACCAATGGGCATTAAGATAAATAAAAAAATGAAGCACTATAATTTAC